CTGTAACCCAAGTCAATTCGCGAGGTTTTTTAAATCCACCTGTGAGATACACACGAAATACGTGTAGGATCATCATTAGCACCATCATACTTGCTGACCATCGATGAACTGATCGGATTAACCAACCAAAGTTGGCTTCAGTCATTATGTATTGAACAGAGGCAAAAGCCTCTGTAACGGTCGGACGATAGTAAAAAGTCATAGCAAAACCGGTAGCTACTTGTACTAAAAAACAAGTAAGTGTGATCCCTCCTAGACAATAAAATATGTTGACATGAGGAGGAACATATTTACTAGTTATATCATCTGCAATCGCCTGAATCTCGAGACGCTCCTCGAACCAATCATATACTTTATTGAGATAGGTAAACCAAAGAGACTCCCCCTCTGAGAACCGTATATGAGAATTTCATCTCGTACGGCTCAAGCAAAAACACCCAAATAGTGGTTGCAACGGATATGGAATAGAAAGTTTGAAACTTCTTAGCCACTTGATTCAATCGTCCCTGAAGATACGAAGCGAAGGAACCAAAATCCGGAATCTCTTCTTTGTGATGATAATGCCAAAATATCAAGTTGGCTCATTCGTCTTTATGTTGATCGTTATAGGCCTCTTGAATCTTCTCTTCCCCTATTTATTTTATTTTGGATTTGTTGTTTTTGTTTGTGCGTAATACGGATTTACTATATGTTTTGTTTACTATTGATAGGAATTCTCTTGTGGAGACCCTATGAATCGATTGAAACCTCAGATTCATACTAGAACCACGATGATTCAATAAAGCGCCCAAGCTAAGCCCAAAGGTTCTCTGAGTAAGAACCATTTGATCATCACTTATTCAATGAATGGATGGAATCACTAAAAATCCATAGAAACATTGGTCCTTCGGTCAAAATAAGCATAATTCTGAAGGAAGAAAAATCGTTCGATTTATGACTCGTTGTTTGAAAATTTGTTGGAGTCCGGTTGCGAGGTCTGAATAGTAGGTATGAATCATAGTTCAAATATTTCTTGATCTATTCCATATATTCCGTGCTCCGGATACTAGAATGAATATCCGACGAGGTAGAACCATCTCTATCGAGATGACAGACCTATTCTCTGTACTATCAATAGGATCAATTATAACAAGTCACACACTCATATTCCGGAAATACCGAAACAACGGAATTCCACGGTCGAACTACCAGAATGGCCTAGAAATCCGAGTCCTAAGTGATTCATTTTGGATTGAAAAGCTAGGACTTCATGGTTCTTATGGGACCTAACTCATTGAAATTCCATCCAGTAAAACGGAAGAATTATAAATCTCCAAAATAATAGATAGGAATATCGCAAATAGAGCCATTGCGACACCCATGAAGGGGGTAGTTCCCCATCCAGGAGCCACTTTACCATATTCCGAATTCAATGGTTTCAATAAATCCCCTGTAATAGTTCGTCTTGGCCCAGATCTAGAACTACCCTCAACGGTTTGTGTAGCCATAAATCCTATTGCATTGGTTGAGATCTGTTGACTTTGTATACTATTTCGTTGTAAATAAACGATCTTATCGTAGCGTAGATCGATCGTGGTCTTGAAATTATCTAATAATGGAAACAGCAACCCTAGTCGCCATCTCCATATCTGGTTCACTTGTAAGCTTTACTGGGTACGCCTTATATACCGCTTTTGGGCAACCCTCTCAACAACTAAGAGATCCATTCGAGGAACACGGGGACTAGTTGAAATAATGAACCTCCCATATTGGGGGGCTCATTACTTCAATTGAGATAATGAAAAATCATTTCATCTTTTTAGTCGGAACCTTAGGCGGTTCTCGAAAAAAGATAGCGAAAAAAATGATCCCTAAAGTCGAGACTAACAGGAATGTATAAACCAATGCTTCCATAGATTCGATCGTGGTTTACAATTATAGCTTCCACACCTATTCATTTGGGATCATTTCCCAGATAAAGAAAGGGCAAGAGTCAAAGAAAAGGCGATGATGAAAATCAAGATTTCTCCAATCCCTTATGTCAAATCAAAAAAAAATCAAATAGAGGCGAAAGATACCAGAGCAATGTTGTATCAGACTACTTGTCTCTTTGTAGTTGGATCTCCAAGTTTTTGGAATGCCCCAAATTCCACTTGAGCATCCAAATCTGGGTCAATACCAGCAAAAACATCTCTGAACAAGGTTCTAGCGCCATGCCAAATGTGTCCGAAAAAGAAGAGCAAAGCAAACGTAGCATGTCCAAAAGTGAACCAACCTCTTGGACTGCTACGAAAAACACCATCGGATTTCAAAGTAGCACGATCTAATTCAAAAATTTCACCCAATTGGGCACGTCTAGCATATTTTTTCACAGTAGCGGGATCACTATAACTGACTCCATTGAGTTCGCCACCATAGAACTCAACAGTTACACCTACCTGTTCGACACTATACTTTGATTCCGCCCTTCTAAAAGGAACATCGGCTCTCACAATTCCGTCTCCGTCTACCAAAACTACTGGAAATGTTTCAAAAAAAGTAGGCATACGACGTACAAAAAGCTCATGCCCTTCTTTATCTCTAAAGATGGGGTGTCCTAACCATCCAACAGCTATTCCATCCCCGTTATCCATTGAGCCTGCTCTGAATAATCCCCCTTTCGCCGGATTATTACCGATGTAATCATAAAAAGCTAATTTTTCGGGAATTTTAGACCAAGCTTCCGACAAACTCAGATTTTCGGCTAGCCCGGCACCAACCCTTCGATATATTTCTTGCTGGAAGTATCCCTGATCCCACTGATAACGAGTGGGACCAAATAATTCGATCGGGGTAGTTGCTGAACCATACCACATAGTTCCAGCAACAACGAAAGCTGCAAAAAAGACAGCAGCGATACTACTGGAAAGGACCGTTTCAATATTGCCCATACGTAATCCTTTGTATAGACGTTGGGGCGGGCGGACACTAAGATGGAATAGACCCGCTAATATGCCCAATGTCCCCGCTGCAATATGATGAGAGGCTATTCCCCCCGGAACAAAAGGATCAAAACCTTCCGCGCCCCACGCTGGATTTACAGATTGTACTTTTCCGGTTAGGCCATAAGGATCGGACACCCATATTCCAGGACCATACAAGCCTGTTACATGAAATGCGCCAAACCCAAAGCAAGCCACCCCTGAGAGAAATAAATGAATTCCAAAGATCTTGGGCAAATCCAAAGAGGGTTTTCCCGTACGTTCATCACAGAATATTTCTAGGTCCCAATACACCCAATGCCAGATAGCTGCTAAGAAGCACAAGCCAGAAAATACAATATGTGCCCCGGCCACACCTTCGTAACTCCAAATACCCGGATTCGTTATAGTTCCTCCTGTGATACTCCAACCACCCCATGAATTGTTTATTCCTAAACGAGTCATGAAAGGGATAACGAACATACCTTGTCTCCACATTGGATCAAGAACGGGGTCAGAGGGATCAAAAACTGCTAATTCGTATAAAGCCATCGAACCGGCCCAACCAGAAACTAGAGCTGTATGCATTATATGGACAGAAAGCAACCGACCGGGATCATTCAATACGACGGTATGAACACGATACCAAGGTAAACCCATGGAAATACCCCTTTATCAAAGAAAAAATAGACACTATGTAACTTTATCGCATTGGAAAAGACTATGCTATGGACCTCACCTTTTCAGTGGATTATCCCGAAGCAAGGGTTAATATTTATTCCGTTCCGTTGGTAATAATTGAACAATTCTGTTCGTAGGAACAAAGAGAAGCAGATCTATTCTATACCCAATAAGTACCAATACGCAATGGGGGCTGGTCCCATTTTTTGTGAGCGAATGCATAGATACTTGTTCATCATTCAAACGATCCATTCGTAAGAATTTTTCTTTATTCATTCTGTCTTCCTCCATGAACCTTCGAATCTATTGATAAAATACGATAAACGGCAATATTATGAAGACAATAAACCCGTTGTTACGTTTCCACATCAAAGTGAAGTATAGTACTTAACCTCTTTTTCTTTAATTTAATGCCCATTGGTGTTCCAAAAGTACCTTTTCGGAGTCCTGGAGAGGAAGATGCAGTTTGGGTTGACGTATAGTGCGACTTGTCAGACATATTGGGTCATATGGGATTTCCCCGTTCTCTCCCCCGATGGAGATATCCTCTCTTTCGCCCAAGAAAGATTGATTGAACCATCAATAATTCGGAGCGTGAAGTGCAATTAGATCAATTTATTGGGGGATCCATATTATCAATTAGAAGAATTTATGGTTGGCTTGGACCAATAAAATGAAGTATACAGGCTCCGTTCAGAAAATACCAAATTGGTAATCTATGTATGATTACCACTCGTATCATAAATGATTCCTTTATACCATATGAGTGATCTCATACTGCCAATCAATGGAGTAATATGATGAATACATCATATATTGGGCGGAAGACATGAAACGAATTGAAAAAAAAAAGAAGTCGTAGCAAAAAGAAGTGGTACTGAGATTATTTGTCCTATATGTGCAAATAGAATTCGGGCAGATCTTTACCCGGAGTAGAGCATAAACCTAAAAGAATTGAAGAGGCCCATTCAGGAACAAGAAAATTACATCGTGATTTGGATCTCGATGAAACAATACATCAATGAGAGGTTAGTTCGATAAGTTCAGTGAATTCTAGGGAAGCAAGTCAAGTCAAAACTCATGTTTCTTGAAAAATGGAAGAAAAAGCCCCTTCGTTAGGAAAAACCCTGCTACGAAAAGAGAAAAGGGCTGGAATCGACACATTGATTCTTTTTTTGTTTCGCAATTTTTATTTTTTGAACCGTATGCATCCAAAGGTGCGTGTACGGTTCCTAAAGGATACAATTTTGTCCTAATCAACCGACTTTATCGAGAAAGATTACTTTTTTTAGGCCAAGAGGTTGATAGCGAGATCTCGAATCAACTTGTTGGTCTCATGGTATATCTCAGCATAGAGGATGATACCAGGGATCTTTATTTGTTTATAAACTCTCCCGGCGGATGGGTAATACCAGGAATATCTATTTATGATACTATGCAATTTGTGCCACCAGATGTGCATACAATATGCATGGGATTAGCCGCTTCAATGGGATCTTTCATCCTGGTCGGAGGAGAAATTACCAAACGTCTAGCATTCCCTCACGCTTGGCGCCAATGAGTTTTTTATTTGAGAGAAAAAGAAGACTATGCCTTCGCCATATGGAATATAAATAATAAGTAATAATAGCATGGCATTTCGAGTTCGATATGAGCAAACCATTCTCGTTTTTTCATAACATGAGATTATGTATCGAGATAGTAGTATGAAACAAAGGTTATTTCCGATTTGATCTTATGTATCGGGGTTCCATTTCAGCGTCACAAACCTTTTTGCTTCCACACCAGAAGTCTCTTTCCGATATTTATGTTATGAAAGAGTATGAAAAAAAAAAAGATTCTTTTTTCCTTATTTGATCGGATCAAAAAGAAACTTTGGGATTGCTGAATCTCAGACGAGATAAATATATAAAGCAACGGAACCATCATAGTATTTTTTGACTCCTACGAAAGGAAGGATGGTAAATGGATCATTCAACGATCTGGGTCTGATGGATTCTATTTGTCTCTTTCTTTGATGGAAGGGAAAAAGAAATTCCATTGCAGAGCCGTATGCAATGCACAAAAGATGCCTGTACGGTTGTTCAATTCTATCTTTTTCTTCTTGTTTGTTATTCTTTATCCCTTCCTTTCGCCCGATCATGCGAGATAGAGGAATCGTTTATTATGTTATATCATCAGGGTTATGATCCACCAACCTGCTAGTTCTTTTTATGAGGCACCCACAGGAGAATTTATCCTGGAAGCGGAAGAACTACTGAAACTCCGCGAAATCCTCACAAGGGTTTATGTACAAAGAACGGGCAATCCTTTATGGGTTGTATCCGAAGACATGGAAAGAGATGTTTTTATGTCAGCAGCAGAAGCCCAAGCTCATGGCATTGTTGATCTTGTAGCGGTCGAAAATACCGGGGATTTCGCATAAATCCGTGATTCCATTTCGAATCATAATTCGAATGAACCGTGATTTGATCTTTTATCTTCTTACCCGGGTAAAATAAAATAGTAAATGGAAGTAATTCATAATCATCCGGTTAGGATCGATCTAAACCAGCCCATTCTGTATACGATTCAGCATGCCAACCATTAAACAACTTATTAGAAACACAAGACAGCCAATCAGAAATGTCACGAAATCCCCAGCTCTTCGAGGATGTCCTCAGCGTCGAGGAACATGTACTAGGGTGTATGTGCGACTCGTTCAGATCATGAGCTAGAACAAATGAGACGATTTTTCCAGTCTCAATGACCAGTGCCAATGAATGGGATAGAATGGAAGAACTCCATTCACTATCTAAAAATAAAGATCTATCATATACCTCTATTGTGTATGGAATTTATGGTTTCCATTGGTGCAAATCCAATCACCTCGATTTGAGATGAAAAGCAATTCTCCATTGGTAGCAAATGGTTATCCATTAAGCGGGGGAAATGGTATTTAAGAAGCAGAAAGATTATGCTCCTACTCTTGCAAGAACGGACTAACAGGGTCAGCTACCTAGCCAACCTTCATACTTAAATGCCGTCACTGTATGAATAGATCTCATTGTGAAAAGACCTATTACTGGACAATTCATGGGTAGAGCCAAAGAGTGTGAACTGTACAAGTTACCAATAACATTGATTAAATGAGGGAAGGGGCTCCGGTGTATAGAGAGGGCCTCACCGTTTAAGAAGTAACCATAGAAACGATGGAAGCCACTATTTATTTATTTATCCATTTACATTTACTACCTATTTATTTTATACCTATTTTATACCAAATATCGGTAAAATTTCTTATTTTGAGGTGAAATAAATGCCTGGAAGAAATAAAAAATCGTGGTTGGGAAGGTCATAGTAGCAAAAGCCATTGGAATTTTTATTTTATACATCGGAAGAATCCGTTTTGTTATTAATAAACCAGGAGAGGGGAAAAGAATGACTGAAAGAAAAGAAATCGATTAGTTATTCATCAAAGTTTAATTTGATTCAATGACCAGAGTTAGACGAGGATATATAGCTCGGAGACGTCGAACAAAAATTCGTTTATTTGCATCAACCTTTCGAGGGGCCCATTCAAGACTTACTCGAACTACTACTCAACAGAAAATGAGAGCTTTGGTGTCCTCTCATCGGGATAGAGGCAGGCGAAAGAGAGATTTTCGTCGTTTGTGGATCACTCGGATAAATGCAGTAACTCGTGAGAATAGGGTATCCTATAGTTATAGTCGATTAATACATGATCTGTACAAGAGGCAGTTGCTTCTTAATCGTAAAATACCTGCACAAATAGCTATATCAAATAGGAATTGTCTTTACATGATTTCCAATGAGATCATCAAATAAGGAGATTGGAAGGAATTCACCGGAATGATTTAAACGGAGTTCCCCGGAGAATGACCTCCGGGAAGGTAGAGTAGAAATTAATATGATAAGATAAGTAGTAGGAATGAACGAACACGTTTCAAAAAAAAACAGATTTCTTCTTCTCCCATTCTTTTTTTTATTCTATTACGACGCAACAATAAAATCTCTCGGCTTTTTCGAACAAAAGATCAATCAATCTGATTTTTAATTCCAATTAGAGTTGTTTTGATTCAATTGAGGAGTAGGCCTATTTATTTCTGGTTCTAGGACCAGTAGTTCTAGGGATCGACTCGGTTTTCTCAAATTGTTTCTCATTATTAAGAAAAGGTAACGAAGATAAAATACGAGCTTGTTTTATAGCAATAGTAATTAATCGTTGTTGTTTCAAGGTCAATCTATTCACTCGTCTAGATAATATTTTTCCCTGTTCACTAATAAATTGACTAATTAAACTCATGTTTCTATAATCAATTCGATCCCCCGATCCAATTGGGGGCAAACGCCTACGAAAAGATCGCTTGGATTTACGAAAGAGTCGCTTGGATTTATCCATGGTTTATTCCTTATCTCTAAAATCCCATTTCTTCATTCATTTCGGATCCGACCGAAATAGGACTTGATTTGTTTATATATATATAATTTCTTCCTGTTCCTTGGAAGGATGGTACACGTGTTCCGTTCGATCTATTTCTTTATCTCCCCATGAATCGTATGCTTGTAACAATAAGGACAGAATTTTCTCAATTCCAATCGACTAGGTGTATTGTGTCGATTCTTTTGAGTAATATATCTGGAAGTGCCTCGCGATTCTTTATTAAAATCATTTCGGACACAACTGGTACATTGCAAAATAACTATTCCTCTGACATCTTTACCCTTGGCCATGAACCTCCTTTGGATTCACTCAATTCTTCTATTTTCGATCCGAACCGAAGAAGAAGAAAGGAACGAAAAATAAATAGAAAATAGGTTGCTAACTCGAAATACAATTATGAAAGATTTCGTTGCAATCATGCAATCAATAAAGTAATAAAATCATAAGTAATACAATTATTTCTAACTATTCATTATTCCTAATCCCAGCATTTCATTTACTATCTTATATGATCTCGAACAGCCTGCCCTAGAGCCCCATTTCTATTTCTGTTCTACCTCTATTAATTCTATCCTGAACCCGAGTTTGACTGAGGTTCAATCCACTTTTATTCTTTCTCTTTCCTTCCTATCCTAAAAGAACTGAAAAAAAAGGGGGGGGTTGGTCACAGAGAATTTATTGTATCTCTAATCTTCTTCATTCATCCATTCCCATATCAATAACTAGAATGAAAAAAAGGGGAATACCAACGCATCTGGGAATAAACGATTGATCTCTATCAATAGACCTGCTAAAGACCCAAACCATAGAGTAGTTAGCACAGGTGCCACGGAGAGATATGTTTTTATATCTCGCATTGAAAATCCTCCTTCTTTATTGGAATACATATATGATCAGATGCATATGTAGTTAAAGATCACTTGTATTTGTACGCGGAATCTCTAACTAAAATGGATATGTACAATGATCCGGTAGATGAGATCCACTTGTACCTAAAACAGAAAAAGATGACCCCCTCTTCCTGAGCATTACCGATAAATATTAATTCTTTTATACGTTAGGTTTCATATGTATATAATTCTTTTATTATATGAGATATGAGACCAAAAAGAAGAAATGGCAAGAGAAATTGTATATAGATAGAGGAAATAACGATGTGGAAAACAAGACAGGGATTCTCTACAATGACACTGTACAACAATTAAAAGGGATGTAGCGCAGCTTGGTAGCGCGTTTGTTTTGGGTACAAAATGTCACGGGTTCAAATCCTGTCATCCCTACCTATTATTTTTCCTATGGCCAGTAACGAGGGGTCAATTGAGATCGATGAAAATTGGACATAATCTTTTATTTTATGATACTATATGCAATGCATGCAAAATGTATTGGGGGTACAAAAAGAATCCTTTTCTTGACAGTCGTATCTGCTGTCATAAGAAAGCGCTCTTAGTTCAGTTCGGTAGAACGTGGGTCTCCAAAACCCGATGTCGTAGGTTCAAATCCTACAGAGCGTGATTCTGTTCTTGTAATGTCGAATCACAATAAAACAACTTCACTAACTTGAACTGCAACCTGAATTTGACCCCCTGCAGATTAAGGAGGAGGTCAATCAAAAAAAAAAGATGTTACTCAATCAAAGGTCCAACTGATCACCGCGTCTGTATTGTAAATATGCAGTTACGAATAATCCAGCCAAAGTAATAGGAATTAGACCTAAGACGATTCCAAATAGAAAAACTTCAATCATTTCAATTTATTTGAAAGAGGAGAAAAAGAGAGGTAATATCTATCCCTAAATATTAATCCCAATCTCTCATGAATCTCAATGACCAAGAATTGGCAATTGGCGCGGAAGGAACTATAGAATACCTGGAATCTCATAGAAATATTCATTTTTATGAATGAATTGTTCATTCAATTAATTTCAAATAAGTCG